TTTTTATTTGAAATAACGAAAAGATAACTAGTAATTCGTGCCAGTATCACTAAAATATATATAAAATATAAAATATATATGCGTGTGGATATCAATATTACCTACCACTCGCACTCTGTTACAACGAGGCGATTCCAATTTAAAATCTAAACAGAAAGTGTTTGAATGAAATCAGAAGAATATGTATGCTGTATTTCGTTTCCCTGGGATTGTAGTTCAATTGGTCAGAGCACCGCCCTGTCAAGGCGGAAGCTGCGGGTTCGAGCCCCGTCAGTCCCGATAAATAACCAATAATCCAATAAAAAAAATACATCAATTCATCTCTTCATTTTCTGTAATTAAGGGGTACAAATAGCAGAATTTCATTCCCAAAGTGGATCCTTAATATTAATATTATTTTATAATATTTATTTTCGTTTTTCATCAAAGCAAATACAAATAGGGTCATTTTCATTTCTTCAACTAGTATCGATAGAGATGGATAAAGACACATGTGGATTAGTACAATTATTGGGAGCATCATATTCAGGATTCCAAGAGCTACCTCACTGAATTTTGCCTTTTCGATTCCCCCCGATCCGTATAATGAAATCGAATCGAGTACCCTATCTTTCCCGGTAGCACATACACAAATGGAATTCTTATTTGTACGGTACAAAATGAGTTAAATTCTGTTGATAAAATCCTTTTAATCGGAAAAGTCTCTTCTTTTTCTTTTTTGGCTCTGATTTTGTGTAACCTCAATTATTTGAAACAATCTATCTCATTCAATGAAGTTTTGATATATTATATGGATCCTATTCCTAATTCAATCAAGTAAAGAGTATATTAATAAAAGAAAAATCAAATAAGGACCCTGCCTCTCTTATAGAGAGAGGGAATCGATAATCTTTTTTAAGGATTTATGCCGAAGAAAAAACAAACTCTAAAAAAGTGAATTTGGTAGAATATTCGATTTTTTTTTATACTGTACTAGGACTTATCTTTATCGCACTTTTTTTTGTTTGTAACTTATGTAAGTTTAAAGACGATTAGATGATACTTAGTCAGATGATTGTATAAGGAAGGAGATAGTTTTATAGAAAAGATAGAAAAGAAAGACTGGAAAAGAATGATAAATAAAGTAACAAAGTAAGAAAATTTTCGATTGGGTCAGGAATACATTTTTGGATTTGGTATGAATAAATGATCTTTCTATGTTATACTATTCAATTCTCGACGATAAATCGATTTGAGAGTTCAGATATTGTTATTCATGATATTGATCTGATTTGATATCATCGAGATGGAATTCATCCCATTGAATTTAGAGGCCAAAGATTTCTCATCTCTTATGGGATTAAATCCCGAATTATTGTGAAGTAAAGAAAAACGAAACGATGACATTATGGAAGTAAATATTCTCGCATTTATTGCTACTGCACTGTTCATTCTAGTTCCTACTGCTTTTTTACTTATAATATATGTAAAAACTGTTAGTCAAAGTGATTAATTTGAATGAAACTTGACTTCTTAGTTCTTATCAATATCAAGAATTAACGAAATAAAATGAAAATAATTCCAATTTTGTGTTTTAGCTTAAATGAGTGAACTAGAATCAGCAGGATTCTATGAGACCCGATAGTATGGTAGAAAGTAATATATTTACTACCATACTATCTATTTTTCTATTTTTGTTATTTTGGTATACTAGTATATTAAAGTGGTACTGGGCTTAATATGGATCAATCTAGAATGTCATCTTCATCTTGATATATAGATAGATATCTAGACAATAGATATTAATTATCTATATGGAATGTAGAGAAGGTTCAAATTGGATTTCTTTTTTTCATATGTTTGATTTGTGTTGGTTCCAATTAATCTGGAATAGTTGAAAGGCGCCTCTTCCTCTTATGATTCTAATTCCTGGATTTCTGATTATTGTCAATAGGAATCCCGGAATCCATTGAAATAATCAAATCAATGAAAAGAAAAAAAAAAAGAATAGTCGGGGTATGTATTAATAAAAGAAAATCAAGAAATCTTTTTTTAGCATTCCATTGATTGAACAGTTGACAAATCATCCAAGGAAAGGAGTTTTTTTTTCAGATTTCGACGAAAAGAAAAGGATTAGTAAACCTCGCCAATTTGAAATCTTTGAATCATAATATGAAATGAGTCAAGTCAATAAAGTATAGCATAAATCGAATTTATAAATTTATAAAACGAAAATAATAAAAAAAATACTAAACTAAGTACTAAGTACGCAATATGTGACTTCTCCAAGAAAATATCTTAGTATGCGGAGTATCCCCTTAGAGAATCACTATGTCTATTTTATTTCCCGTAGAAAATCACTTAATACTTAACTTGATAACTTTTAAATAACTAAAAAAAGAACTACTTTCTTTTGTCTTTGAACCAGAAAAAGGCAAACAAATAAAAAGTAAAAAAGGTCCCGCTGTTCCTTATTATCCATATATAACTCTGATAAGAGCCGGTTTATCATAATAAAGAATTTAGGAAGAATTCGGTTGGAATAACTTTCCAATCATTTGTATTCTTTTTACTTTTGAACTATGAACACTGGAATCATTAAAATATTTATTTGATTATGATTAAAAGGGTATTATTCAAATATTATTCATAGAATAAATTACTCCACTCGAATCGAATAGAATTTTGAAATTGAATTCAATTATTGAATTCAATTTCAATATTTCACTATAAATTGTTCAATTTAAAATAGTTAAATTAAAAAGTCTTTGCGGAACGATCTATAAAAGAATTGATAGAGTTGCATTTCTCAACTCAATTAGTAGTATCCCTAGAGTCCACTTCTTCCCCATACTACGAGTGAAAGGGAAAATGTAAAGACTACCATCAAAGCAGCCCAAGCGAGACTTACTATATCCATGTGAATTATGTCCCCTATCTCTATGAATATGAAGGAATTTTGCTAGTATTGTTCGCTTTTTTCCATTATTTTTCACTAATAATAGTGACGATTAATAATAATAGTCACTAATAATAATATTATTATCGCTGGTGCAGAGTAAAAAAAAAAAGATTTTGTCCAATACCATTGATAAAACAATCCAAAAAATCTAATTCAATTAATTCAATTAATTAGAACCAATTAATTATAAGAAGTTCTTATATGAGTGCTAGTAGAATTGGGAAAGATTAAGGGCAAACAAAATCAAAATAAGTAGCGGCGCTCTTGGAAATATCACGAGTCTTTTTCCTCCGCTGTTTCTATTGGAGACAATCTATCAGCAAACCGGAATAAGGTATTTCCCCTCTTTTGTTGATCAGGCGACACCCGGATTTGAACTGGGGAAAAAGGATTTGCAGTCCCCCGCCTTACCACTCGGCCATGTCGCCAAGGCAATAGAAAATAGAAATCCAAAATAGAAGAAAATAGCCCCCCCCTTCTTTTTTTCTTACTAAACTTCTTTTTTTGCACTTGTATCTTGAATCCCATTTTTCTTAATCTGAATCCCTTTCCTAAAAGAAATCCTTCCTTTTTTGGATTGGATCCATCTCTTTGATTAATTTTCTATAGTATGTCAAAACACGCACTATCTGAATTCTTTCTCCTTTCTATTGAAAGGAAAAACTAAATGTGAATTTTCAGTGACAAAAGCCAAAATTCAGGACAAATTGGAACCGTTAACTATTGACTGAAAATTCATGAACGATTCTCGAATTTGAATCTAAAATTGTATTTCCCGAATGATATAAGAAAATCAAAATGGATATCTAACTATCCAGTATTGATTCTTTTCAATAATTCAATAAAAAAAATAAAAAAAAAAAAGCCTTCTCCATTTCAATTATAACAACAATTATGAGTATATGTAAACCCCAGAACCTAAATTATTACACGTATACCTCTAATCAGATATCTTATCTGTTTATGATTCCTATAGAAATGCTAGAACACGCCATGCGCTGTACAGAATAGACCCGCAATACAAGGAAAGACATATATATATAGATAGATAGCTCTAGTTCTATCCGCGTATGCTTAATAAAGCCTTCTTCTGCGCTTCAACAAACTCTATTAAAATAAAAAAAAAATATCTCTGAAAAAAAAAAAGGAAAAAAGCTAAGTGTTAAAAAAACAATTTTATATTGTTTCTAACTATTGGATTTTTATCTCATCGAAGAGATCAAATCCCGAATTATGTATTTCACTGGTATCTAATTGTATTGGAATATGTAATATCATAAATAATAGTAGAAATTGAATCACTTTTTGTTATTCTATATAAAATAGAAAATTCCATAAGTCTAAGTTAAGTGGAATTTCTCAATTCTTTTCCAGTTGTATCTGTTGCAAATTCCAATTTGAGTAGAAAATCCAAATTCGCTTTACTTTATTCCTCCGTTCATACGTATTTCAGACATTCCATATTCATATATGGAGTTAGATAAAATTTTATGTGATTCTGTAAACCGAATAGCAATTCCATCAGTGCTGATCGATCCATATAATTGGATGAAAAACGATCCAATAATGGGATTTTTTTTTTCAATAAATGGGAAATTAAAAATGCTTGGGGATGGAAATGGGGGAATGTCTACAATACCTGGATTTAATCAGATACAATTTGAAGGATTTTGTAGGTTCATTGATCAGGGCTTAGCAGAAGAACTTTATAAGTTTCCAAAAATTGAAGATAGAGATCAAGAAATTGAATTTCAATTATTTGTGGAAACATATCAATTAGTAGAACCATCGATAAAAGAAAGAGATGCTATATATGAATCACTCACATATTCTTCTGAATTATATGTATCGGGGGGATTAATTTGGAAGAACAGTAGGGATATGCAAGAACAAACAATTTTTATTGGAAACATTCCTCTAATGAATTCCCTGGGAACTTCTATAGTAAATGGAATTTACAGAATTGTGATCAATCAAATATTGCAAAGCCCTGGTATCTATTACCGGTCCGAATTGAACCATAACGGAATTTCGGTCTATACCGGCACTATAATATCAG